ATGAATTCTGTTGAATTATTTATCTACACGTGTTAAAATCCTAGCAAGAATCTAATCTATTTTAGAAAGATTTTCTATATATATTTGGACTGGAATTGACCAAGATTCAATACTAATAATATTCCTTATTAGTGTCGAATAGAAATCTAAATGGGGCGTGGCCAAGTGGTAAGGCAACGGGTTTTGGTCCCGCTATTCGGAGGTTCGAATCCTTCCGTCCCAGGGCATATCCCTTCTATCGGAGTAAAGGTTGCTTTTGTAAATAACGTTCTGTTTAAAGGAAGTTAGTTACTTAGAAAAACCTTCCGTCTTCTATCTATTTGAATTTTCAATGATCCGAATCGCAATAAGAAAAAACCTATCTTCCCGATTTATTATTCCCTATCCATTAAACTTAAAAGAGGTAGCCCAATTTTTTGGATCTCTGAATTATAAACAAGAGGGGGTTATTACATTCAGGAATTAAGTCTCTTAAGATAGGTAAAATAAAAAATTAGGGGGGCGGGCTTAATCTGGACTTGTTTGTCTTTGTCTCTAGACAGCCCGCCCCCTTCCGTAAAAAGTAGACTTTTTATTTCTGATTCAACATTCCCAGAGAATTCGGGGGGGGGGGTAGATAGGTCTTAATCCGCAACCGTAGGTATTCATTTAAATATATGTGTCTGTCCGAATCTCATTAACAATGAATCAACTTACATACGTATTTTCTTTGAACTTTTTAGGTATTTTGTGTTTGGCTCTAATGAATAATTGTAAATCTATGGAACGATTGAGATGGGGGTAATTCATCTATTTTATTCACTTTATGCCCAGATTGCAGAAAGATTACTCAATTTCAGGTAAAAAAATACATATAAAATGAGGAATAACTTAATATGTATGTAGTGTTATAATTCGATTTCGTTCTATTTCAGTGACAGCAGTCTTTCGTTTTTGTGAAAAAGAATTAAAATGTTAAATATTTCAATATTTAACGATGAAGTCTTTACTGTAAAACTTTATTCAAATTATGATGTTGAAATAGGAAATCGATTAGAAAAGGGTTTTAATGATTCCTTATGAGTTGAATCTTTGGTATTCAAAGAAGTGGGAGATGGGTCAGTCTCTCCTATTGAGTCATTTGAAGATGCAGAGTAAAAAAAATTCATTTATTTGTGTTATTTATGTTATTTTTATATTTCTGTTAGTTTGTCTTTTTTTATAAAAAAATGTTACATTCATATAATAAAAGGTGGGGTCTTGCTAAGATTTCTTCAAAAAAAAAGATTTCCCATCTACGTTCTACGTAGAGAAGAAAAAAGTATAGATTAATATGTCTATGTACCGACTGAACCAATGACTATTCATGATTCCATAATTGAATCAATTCCATACTGGTTCCAAATTAGAGGAGTGTTATGGTAAAACTTCGTTTGAAACGATGTGGTAGAAAGCAACGTGCGACTTGAAGGACACGATCCGATGTGGATTCTTATTCTTACATCCGCCATTTTCTATTTTATATAGGAATAAAGGTGCTCTTGGCTCGACATCGTTTGTTCTGTTCCGCTAGAACCCCTCTTTTTTGGGGTTGTAAAGGAAATAGTACATGATGGAGCTCGAGTAGAAACTATTGATTCATAGGAGCAAGGATCTAGGGTTAATGCCAATAAAGCGGAACAACTTCGTAAGTATATCATCAATATAGAAATTGAAAGGGTCCGATTCGGGCAAGTTTTCAATTCAAAAGGAAAATTTGTTGGAATTGAAAAAACTTTTTCGATTCAAAGTGTATCACGCGGGAATCAACCGCTCGTATGTATCTTTGATACAAAGAAATCACAAAAGGGGTATGTTGCTGCCATTTTGGAAGGATTAAGAAGGCACCGAAGTAATGTCTAAACCCAATGATTTAAAACAAAGAAAAAGGATCCCAGAACAAGGAAACGCCATTTCAATTGTCTCAATAACTAGATCAGAATAAAGAATCCAAATAGATTGTATTTTATTTTAAACGAGACAAACAGGGGGGGTTAAAGACCATTCAATAAATGAAAAAATTGCCTAAAGATTTTATTTTCTTTTCAGCTATTATCCAACTTGAGTTATGAGTACAAATGATTTTTTCTTTTTTTTCAGGAAGGACGAAAAGAAAAAGGAGGTAAATTCTAGTCTACTTTATTTTATCAACTCTTTTGCCATTCATTAGAATTCTATAGAATTCTATACATAGACAAAACCTCGAATCATTTTTTCTCGAGCCGTACGAGGAGAAAACTTCCTATACGTTTCTAGGGGGGGTCTTGTTCATTTACTTACATCTATCCCAATGAGCCGTCTATCGAATTGTTGCAATTGATGTTCGATCCCGAAGAGAAGGAAGAGATCTTCGGAAAGTGGGTTTTTATGATCCGATAAAGAATCAAAGTTATTTAAACGTTCCTGCTATTCTATATTTCCTTGAAAAAGGGGCTCAGCCTACAGGAACTGTTCGGGATATTTTAAAGAAGGCGGAGGTTTTTAAGTAATTTTGCTCCAATTAAATAAACGAAATAAAATTAAGGAAATAAAAGGGGGTTGTGATTCGTATATAATTTTGTATAACTTTTCTATACTATGTTTTTTTATTTCCCCCTTTTTGGGACTCTATTCTATTTATCATTATCACTGCTTCCATAGAATTACATGTGACAAAACCTTAGGGGGTTGATCCTATAAATAGAAAATTCCGACATTTTCTTCAATCGGGCGGTTTTCCTCGGAACTCTACTAACAAGTAATAAACAAGGAATCCATTTTGTTTATTCTACTTATTATTTTATTGATTGAATACGATATTTTTTCTACTTCTTCCTTATTTATTCCCCCATCTAAACTTTTTTGCATCTATGTAGTGCCAATCCAACACAAGTTTTTTCTTGAAATTGAAATTTTTCCGCTGTATTCTTTTCTCAACATTTATATTGACAACAGTGTATCGAACAAATATAATTCGTCGTCATAAGCGGATCGATTTCTTTCTGTCCGATAGCGCAGGTTTTTTTTACCTTACATCATTCAAATGAGAGGTTCGTTGGATTCGCTTTGATACAAAAAGGATTTTTTGATTGAAAGGTCGATAACATAAGAGGTGGTCTATAAATTTTGATATTTCTCTATCTTTTTCTTTTTTTTTATCAGAGAATTTATTGTATTTTCGTCTCATCCATTCATTTTGATGTTCCGAATCAATTTCAAAAAATCTTTTTTTTTTTAGATTTTTTCTTTCTTAGTTCAACGGTTTGATTGCCTTGTCTAATCTTTTTTTTTGATTCTGATTGTATCTACATACTCTTTTTATTCGATTCGGGTTGCTAACTCAACGGTAGAGTACTCGGCTTTTAAGTGCGGCTAGGATCTTTTACACATTTGGATGAAGCGAAGGATTCGTCCATACCATTGGTAAAGTTTGGAAGACCACGACTGATCCTGAAAGGGAATGAATGGAAAAAATAGCATGTCGTATCAACGAGGAGTTCTGATAATATGTTATTCTTTCCGAATCGGTACAAACCCTTTTTTTTTTTTGAAACGGAGCAAAATGAATTCAATTTCAAGTTGGGTCGAATGAATAAATGGATAGAGATAGAGTTCTATGGCTTCAATTAATTGATTAGAGGGAAAAAGCAACGAGCTTCTGTTCTTTATTTGAATGATTACCCGATCTAATTAGACGTTAAAAATATATTAGTGCCTGATACGGGACGGGCTTCTCCCATGAGTGGATTCTTTATTTTTTTAATGAATCCTAACTATTGACATTTTCCATTATGGAATGGAAACGGGTGTGTAGAAGAAACAGTATATTGATAAAAAAATTCCAAAATCAAAAGAGCGATTGGGTTGAAAAAAGAAAGGATTTTTAACCGTCTTGTTATTCTATAACGAACATAAACCAATTAATTTAAATGGAAAAGAGAGGATAGAGAATCTGTTGATAAGTTTACCTATACCCGAGGTATCTATTCGTTTTTTACTTTTTACTATAAAATGCCTTGTTTTGGCTGTATCGCACTATGTATCATTTGATAACCCCCCAAATCTTCTATCCTTAGTTCAACTAGAATTTCAAATGGAGGAATTCCAAAAATATTTAGAGCTAAATAGATCTCAACAACACTACTTCTTATATCCACTTATCTTTCAGGAGTATATTTATGCACTTGCTCATGATCATGGTTTAAATAGATCGATTTTGTTAGAAAATGTGGGGTATGACAATAAATCCAGCTTACGAATTGTGAAACGTTTAATTTCTCAAATGTATCAGTATCAACAGAATCCTTTGATTCTTTCTGCTAATGATTCTAACCAAAATATATTTTTGGGGCGCAACAAGAATTTGTATTCTCAAATAATATCCGAGGGCTTTGCAGTCATTGTGGAAATTCCGTTTTTCTTACGATTAATATCTTCCCTAGAAAGGAAAGGGATAGTCAAATCTCATAATTTACGATCAATTCATTCAATATTTCCTTTTTTAGAGGACAAATTTTCACATTTAATTTATGTGTTAGAGATACTAATACCCTACCCAGTCCATCTGGAAATCTTGGTTCAAACTCTTCGCTACTGGGTAGAAGATGCTTCTTCTTTGCATTTATTACGATTCTTTCTTCACGAGTGTCGTAATTTGAATACTCCAAATAAAGCCAGTTTTTCTTTTTCAAAAAGAAATAAAAGATTATTCTTCTTCCTATATAATTCTCATATATGTGAATACGAATCCATCTTCGTCTTTCTCCGTAACCAATCTTCTCATTTACGCTCAACATCTTCTGGAACCCTTCTTGAACGAATATATTTCTATGGAAAAATAGAACATCTTGTACAAGTCTTTGCTAAGGCTTTTCAGGACAATCTATGGCTGCCGAAGGATCCTTTCATGCATTATGTTAGGTATAAAGGAAAATCAATTCTTGCTTCAAACGGGAAGCCCCTTTTGATGAAAAAATGGACATATTACTTTGTCAATTTATGGC